TAGCATTTGCTGCGGCAGTTTGGGCGGCAAAGGGTGTCCCTCTTCGCGTACCTGTGAATCCACAAGTACCGGCCGAGGACCAGGAAATCACCCGACCTCGTACATCGGTAACCGCAACAATGGTATTATTGAAACTTGCTTGAACATGAATAATCCCTTTTGATATTCTCCCTGCATTTTTACGTAAACGTACATTCCTACGCGAACCCGTTCTTGGTATAGCTTTTGCCATATTTTATCATCTCATAAATAGGAGTCATAAATCTATGGATATATCCATTTCATGTGCAAACCGATTTTTTTGTACATTGAGCTCTTTAGCGAGTTTTATTATCCTTGTCTTTGTTTATGTCTCGAGTTGGAACAAATTACTATAATGCGACCTCGCCTACGTATTAGTCGACATTTGTCACAAATTTTACGAATGGAAGCTCTTATTTTCATATTTCTCATTCCTTTGCATCCACTGCATCCATTTTTTGGTAGCAACGACAGTAAGTTTCTTGATATTTTTCATCTCGAATTAGATTGAATCAAAATCACCTAATCTTTCGAATCCTTGTTTCTGAGTCGATAAATTATTCGCCCTCGGGTCGAATCATAACGACTTACTTCAATTTTGACTTTATCCCCCGGTAGTATCCGTATAAAACTACGTCGAATCTTTCCTGAAACATAACCTAGAATCAAATTTTCATTATCTAAACGAACTCGGAACATGCCATTTGGAAGCGATTCAGTAATTAAACCTTCATGAATCCATTTTTGTTCTTTCATTTCAGGTAAAGCCTCCTTGAGGTATCAACTAATGGAGAAGAAACGATATGATATTTCTTTTAGGAAGATCTTTCGGATGCCTTTTGTATATAAAGTATATAAAAAAAGGGTTACCATATATAACACAAAATTTCTCCCCCAAGTCCTTCTAGTCGAGCCTCCCGGTCTGTCATTATACCTTGAGCAGTAGAAAGAATTACAATACCCATCCCACCCAAAATTCTAGGAATTCGTTGAGAGTTCGAGTAGATTCGTAGGCCGGGGTGACTGATCCGTTTTAAATTTAACAAATTTCGATAAGGTCTTTTTCTATTCCTTCTATGATGCAGGGTTAAAACAAAAAACGATTTGTCTTTTTCTTGATGTTTTCTGACGTTTTCGATAAAACCTTCTCGGAAAAGTATTTGAACAATATTTTGGGCAATATTAGTAGAGCCGATACGAAGAACTCTTTTTTTATCCATATCAGCATTTCGTATAGAGGTTATTATCTCGGAAATAGTGTCTCTACTCATGATAGACTAAAATTCTGGGTTGCTCAAAATTGGATATAATAAACATGTTTTGCTTGTTTTTCTTGGTATTGGTTTCTTAATAGATAGGAATTTTTCATTAAGGTATATGCGTAACATAGAATCTACAAATTAATCTAGTTGTTAATCTTTTTCTTCCAAATACCCCAACCCCAAAGAGATCACAATCTCCTTTTTGCTTTTATAATACCTCGGGCGCTAATGAAACTATTTTAGTAAAATTTAATTGTCTCAATTCGCGGGGGAGTGCACCAAAGATTCGCGTTCCCTTTGGATTTCCTTCGTTATCAATCACAACGGCAGCATTGTCATCATATCTTAGTAGCATACCATTATCACGTTGAAGTTCTTTACAGGTCCGGACAACTACGGCTCTGACTATTTCTGATTTTTCTAGGGGCATATTAGGTACTGCTTCTTTGATCACAGCAACAATTATGTCACCAATATGAGCATATCGACGATTGTTAGCCCCTACGATTCGAATACACATCAATTCTCGAGCCCCGCTGTTATCTGCGACATTTAAACGGGTCTGTGGTTGAATCATATCAAATTTTTGTCTAGTCTTCCAATGCAAAAGATGAAGAAAATCAAAGAAATATTGGTTATTCAAAAAAACCGAGTTTTTGTTTGATTTACAAAACTCCTATCTATCAGTTCTACATTTTTATCTTTATCCCGAAATCACAAATTTCGTTCGTATAGGCATTTTGGACGCTGCTATTAAAATAGACCTTCGAGCTAGATTTTCGTTTACTCCGCCCATTTCGTATAGGATTCGACCCGGTTTTACAATAGCTACCCAATACTCGGGGGATCCTTTACCCGAACCCATACGTGTTTCAGCAGGTCTTATTGTAACAGGTTTGTCTGGAAATATACGGACCCAAATTTTTCCACCACGGCGTGCATTTCGTGTCAGTGCTCGCCGCCCGGCTTCGATTTGTCTAGATGTGATCCAAGCGGGTTCAAGTGCCTGAAGAGCATATTTACCAAAACAAATATGATTACCTCGATAAGACATTCCTTTCATTCTTCCTCTATGTTGTTTACGGAATCTAGTTCTTTTGGGGTTATAGTTGATGGTTGTTTCGAATTCCATCTCTACTACAGAACTGGATATGAGAGTTTCTTCTCATACAGCTCCTCACGAATAAAAAAAATTATGTTTTCAAAACAAAATGTAAAAAAAATGTAATTTATATTAAATGGATATTAGAACCTTTTTAGACCCACTTTTTTCTATTTAGAACGTCCTACCTAATCTTTACCAATAAATTTTCGCGGGCGAATGTGTACTCTTTCAATCTTCGTAGCATTTGTTTTTTTTTGTGTTGTGACTTATGAAAAAAGATTAATTGATTTTTGGTTTCTTTCGCCATCCTGGCTAGTGAATGAGTCCGATTTTTTTTAAATCGTTTGCATTCAAAGCTTCCATCGTTCCCACTGCTTCGTTCTTAATGATTAGGTCAGAATTTGACAACGGAGCTTCTACTCGAATTGAATTTAATCATGAGTCAATCTTCTTAGTCTTTATTGGCCCTAAGCTCTTTTTTTTTTATTTTTGAAGGATTCATTGAATCGTTCAGCGACTCTTTCAGTATAGATCAGAGTATTTTTGCTTTGTTACATTGTTTTTTTATGAGATGACTCCTAGACCTTACATATTAATATTTGACTTGTAGATCATGGATATTGTTTTTTCTCTCTTTCTCTCAGTCTTCCATTTGTCATTTTTTGATTTTTTAGAATTCAAGTTTATTTTCAGTTGCTCCAAGTATATGAACAATTTAGCGCATATCTTGACTGGCTCTTTAGATCGAGATAATACGAAGTAATAGGTTGGTTTTTCATAGTAGGGGGCAGGTTTTTTGAATCCTAAACCCTCACAAAACAAAACCCAACGAGTCACACACTAAGCATAGCAATTATATCAAAAATCAAGTGAATTTTTATTTAAACTTATAGAATTGTAAAAGACTTCCATTGTCTCCAAAAAAGAAAAGAGCAAAAAAGCTACTCCTTTTTCTTCAATCAATCACACTAAATCAAATGTTTTCTATGCTTCTTTATTAAGACAAATCCAAATTTTTATTCCTAATACCCCATATATAGTTCGAGCTGTATACGAACAATAATCAATTTTAGCTCGAATGGTTTGTAGAGGAACCCTACCCTCTCGCATCCATTCGACACGTGCAATTTCTTTTCCGTCAATACGTCCGGAAATTTGCACTTGAATTCCTTTTGTATCGGCTTGTTCAGTTAATTCAATAGCCTTTTTTATCGCTTTTCGAAATGAAACTCTATTCTTTAATTGTCCGGCTAAAAATTCGGCAAGAATAGTTGGGTTACCATAAGGTTTGGGGATTCTTGTGATAGCAATGTTCAGTTTTCGGTTTACATAAGGAAATTCCTTTTGTATATTCATCTGTAATTCTTCGATTCCTCGCGGTCTCTTTTCAATCAATAACTTTGGGAATCCCATAAAAATTATGACCTGGATTAAATCGATTCGTTTTTGAATCTCTATACGGGCAATTCCCTCGTTCCCAGAAGTTATTCTTATCTTTTTTTGTATATAATTTTTTAAAAAATCTCTTATTTTTTGATCTTCTTGTAAATCTTCCGAATACTTTTTTGGTTGTGAAAACCAAATGGAATAATGACTTTGAGTTGTACCAAGTCTGAAACCAAGTGGATTTATTTTTTGTCCCATACTACCCCCACTACTATAAACTAGAATATATTATGATATATAATAGTTGATAATAGTTGAACTTTTTTATTTTACAGGATACATATCTTCATATTCATCTAACGATATATCTTTCACTACAATAGTTATATGACAGGCAGCTTTTTTTATTGCTGAACTACGCCCTCGAGCTCGAGTTTGGAATTTTTTCCTGGTAGTACCTTTGTTAACCTCAGCTTTACTAATTACTAAATTGGCTTCGTCGGAACCCAGAATGCACTGGGCATTCGATGCTGCGGAATAAACCAATTTTAAAATTGGATAACATGCTCTATAGGACATTAGTTCTAGTATCATAAGTGTTTCCTCGTAGGAACGACCGCGGATTTGATCAATTATTCTTCGTGCTTTGTCGTCTGATATAGATATATGTTCACCTGAAGCATATACTTCAGTTTTTTTTTTCTTTAGCAAAAGATTTGGACGATCTGAAGTAAATACTACTTTTTTTTCTTCTTCTTCTTTTTTTTTCGGTAGTAAAAATTTTACAATCATAAGTTTTTTAAGAAAAAATTAACGACGGGATCGATTATCATTTTTTGCGTGTCCTCGGAAATTAAAAGTGGTTACAAATTCTCCTAATTTGTGACCTACCATACGATCTGTTATATAAATAGGCAAATGCTCTTTGCCATTATGAATGGCAATTATATGTCCGATCATTATGGGTATAATGGTAGACGCCCGGGAAAAAGTTTTTACTATTTCTTTTTCTGCTTTTTGATTAAGTTGATCTATTTTTTTGACTAGATGATTCGCTACAAAAGGATTTTTTTTTAGTGAACGTATCACAGCTTACTCCTATTTTTATTGTAAAGACGAATAAAAAAATTTGATTTGCTCGCCTATTTACTACGGCGGCGAACAATAAAAATTTCACTATATTTCTTCCTTTTTCTACTTCTTCTTCCAAGTGCCGGATAACCCCA